TAATATACTATTTTAGTGTGGAGTGAATGCCTTGGAAGAAAAATATAGGCGCGGACAATCGCGAAAGTGTTGACACGAGGAAAGCCTGTGACGTCAACCAACCTAAAATGGGAAACCGGGGCTAAAAAGCCCGCTGCTTAGGCAGTATCAAGGGGAAGTGAAACATCTCAGTACCCTGTAGACCAAATCAACCGAGATATCGTTAGTAGTGGTGAGCGAAAGCGATAAAAAGGCAAAACGAAAATTTTATTATTAAGAATGAAAAGAAGTTTTGTTTTTCAATGAAATTTCTACCTTAGAAGGTGTTAGTCCTGTAATTCTTTTTTTTTTTCGTGAAAGTAAGACGAGGCAAGTTTACCTTGTCTGAGTATTGGGGGACCACCCTCAAAGCCTATAGTTATTTTTCTTACCGATAGTGAACAAGTACCGTGAGGGAAAGGTGAAAAAGAAGTTGCGACAGTGCAAAGATCCTGAAACTCCATATTTGAGTCGGAGCTATAAAAAGCAACGGCATACCTTTTGTATAATGGGCAAGTGAATCTTAATAAAGGGCAAGCTTAAGCTAATAAAAGTGTAGGCGAAGAGAAATCGAGTCCTATGTGGCATCCTAAAGTCCTTTGTTAAGTACCCGAAACCGGCTGATCTAAACTTGAGCAGGCTGATATTGTAGTGGCAACATTCTTTGGAGGGCCGAACCCGTGTATGTGGCAAAATACTGGGATGACTTGAGTTTAGGGGTGAAAGGCCAATCAAAGTCGGTGATAGCTGGATTTCTGCGAAATCTATTGAAGTAGAGCGTCCTAAACAGTAAATCTGGGGTAGAGCACTGTATAAGCAAGGGGGAGATCTTCTCTTACTAAACTTTGGCAAACTCCGAATACAGATTTTTCATTTAGGGCAGACAGAGTATGTATGCTAAGATTCATACTCAAGAGGGAAACAGCCCAGACTGTAGGCTAAGGTCCACAAAATAGTTTCAGTGGTAAAGGTGATATCTGCTCTGAGACCGTCAGGAGGTAGGCTTGGAAGCAGCCATCCTTTTAAGACAGCGTAACAGCTCACTGACCTAGAGTAGAAGTCCCGCCAATTTTGAGGGCTTAAAACTATTACCGAAGCCTCAGACAAAAATGTTAAGATAATTAAAAACTCTTATATTTTGTGGTAGCAGAACATTCCGTAGGTCGTAGAAGTTTTGACGTAAGTTAAGATCAAGATATCGGAAGCGAGAATACTTGCATGAGTAGCATAAAACAATGAAATTAAAGCATTGTGGCCGTAAGTCCAAGGTTTACGATCTTAAGTAAAACTGGGTCGTGAGAGGGTAACACCTCGATTTAAAACGGTCCCTAAGCTGTTAAGCCAAAGCTTGCAGTAATGGGTAAGATTAAACTGTTAAAAGTTGCTGACGAAAAATTCACCTTATTCTTGAATTTGTCAAGAGTGAGTTATTTTTTCCAAGAAAAAGGCACTTTATTTATACCGTACCTTAAACCGCCTCAGGTGGACGGGTGGAGAACACTAAGGCCTTGAGATAACCCTGTTGAAGGAACTCGGCAAAATGACTCTGTAACTTCGGAATAAGGAGTAAAGGCATGTAGCGCAAGCTTTTGTCTTTGTCACAAAATCGGGGGTGGCGACTGTTTATTAAAAACACAGGTCTCTGCTAACTCGCAAGAGGATGTATAGGGACTGACACCTGCCCGGTGCCGGTAGGTGAAGCTTTGATGTTTACGCATTGAGGTCAAACCCCGGTAAACGGCGGCTGTAACTATGACGGTCCTAAGGTAGCGAAATTCCTTGTCGGGTAAGTTCCGACCCGCATGAATGGTGTAACGACTTCCCCGCTGTCTCCAACAGGGACTCAGTGAAATTACATAGGTCGTGAAGATGCGACCATCCCACAGCTGGACGGAAAGACCCCGTGCACCTTTACTATAAGCAAATATTGTAGGTCAAAGACTCTAGTGTAGAATAGGTGGGAGCTTATAATTCTTTCTCGTCAGAGTCTGATGAGGCGATAGTGAAATACCACCCCGAGATCTGTTGGCTTACTAACTAAGGGACAGTGTTTGCTGGGTAGTTTGACTGGGGCGGTCGCCTCCTAAAGAGTAACGGAGGCATACAAAGGTAGGTTCATCTCCTTCTAAGGGGAATTGAGTATAATGGTATAAACCTGCTTGACTGAAAGAAAGACATTTCGATCAGAGACGTAAGTCGGTCATAGTGATCCGGTGGTTCTTTGTGGAAAGGCCATCGCGCAATGGATAAAAGGTACGCCGGGGATAACAGGCTAATGATCCTCTAGAGCCCCTATCGACGGGTTCGTTTGGCACCTCGATGTCGACTCATCACATCCTGGAGCTGGAAAAGGTTCCAAGGGTTCGGCTGTTCGCCGACGAAAGTGGTACGTGAGTTGGGTTTAGAACGTCGTGAGACAGTTTGGTCCCTATCTTCTGTGGGTGTTTGAAAATTCCGAGGACTAGACCTTAGTACGAGAGGACCGGGAAAACTCGATCCCTTGTGTTCCGGTTGTTCCCTAAGGGGCATCGCCGGGTAGCTACATCGAGAAGAGATAATCGACCGTTAGGCGAGAAACTCTCCTCTAGTAAAGTTTTCTAAAGGGGGTGGAAGATTACCACTTTGATAGGCGGGAGGTGTAAGAGCTGTAAGGTTTTCAGCTGACCCGTACTAATCCCTAGAAAAATAAAATTATATAGTTTTTGCCCAGATTTTAGTTTAATAACTTTTCGGGCGTATAGCTCAGTTGGTTAGAGTGGTGGACTTTTAATCCGAGGGTCTTGGGTTCAACTCCCAATACGCCCAAATGTCAGGGGTTCGAGTTTGCTTAAGGGGGTGCGTGTTTTATCAATTATTTTAATAATGAAAGCTGAACACGCACCCCCTCGGGTATACTAACAATATGCCCTTAATAAGTTTTTTGTAAATTTACGGGGATATAACTCAGTTGGTAGAGTGTGTGCTTTGCAAGCATGAGGTCAAGAGTTCGAGTCTCTTTATCTCCTTTAAATTTAGGGGAGCATAACTCAGTGGTAGAGTGTGTGCCTTACAAGCACGAAGTCGGGAGTTCAATCCTCTCTGCTCCCATTACGGCATAATTTTTACAAAATCTTATTCTTCTTTAAAGTGTTCCGTTATTAAATTTTTTACCCTTTTTAAAAATGTTAGTTCAAGCTGCTAAACTTTTGGGTGCTGGTCTAGCTACTATTGGTTTAGCTGGAGCAGGTGTGGGTATTGGAACCGTATTTGGTGCTCTTGTTTTGGGTACCGCGCGTAATCCGTCTCTGAAAGATGAGTTATTTAGAATTGCCATTTTAGGTTTTGCTTTAACTGAAGCTATTGCCTTATTTGCTTTAATGATGGCTTTCTTAATTCTATTCGCTCTGTAAGAAAATTCTCCAGTAGCAATTACAAAAATATTATTTTAGAGAGATAGTAGTAGTATGGCGGCGTAGTTCAGTGGTTAGAATGTTGGAATCATATCCCAAATGTCAAGGGTTCGAATCCCTTCTCCGCTAAGGGAAATATAAATTTTATTAATGTATTATATTTAATATCTTGCGACTTTGGTGAAATTGGTAGACACGTCAGACTTAAAATCTGTTTCTATTATAAGAGTATCGGTTCAAATCCGATAAGTCGCAAAATGGCGAGTGTAACTCAGTTGGTTAGAGTGTCAGGTTGTGGCTCTGAAAGACGGGGGTTCAAGTCCCCTCACCCGCCTTGGCTAGATAGTATAAAGGTCTAATGCGGTGGGTTGCAAACCCATAAATGAGGGTTCAAGTCCCTCTCCGGCCTTCTTCAATAGCTCAGTTGGTAGAGCATGTGGCTGTTAACCATAAAGTCGTTGGTTCAAGTCCGACTTGGGGAGATAAAATATTATAAATAACAAAACTAATTTATATTTATTTAGTTTGGGTAGCTCAGTTGGTAGAGTGAAGGACTGAAAATCCTTAGGTCGTCGGTTCAAGCCCGATCCCAAACAAAATCAATGCTTGCAAAGATAATTAATAGACTACGTAACGGGTATATGGTGTACCATTTTGGAGTATCTTTTAAGGAAGTACGTTTTTGTACTAAGATTTTAGATATTTTATGGAAAGAAAATTTAATTAAAGGGTACACAAAAACAAATGAGGGTATTATTACAGTTCTTCTCAGATACCATGATGGATCTCCAATCTGCACTCGACTTGTTATTATTTCTCGCCCACGTGATCGTATTTATCTTTCTTTATTGGATATTGCTCGCTTGTCAAATAATTTTGGCGTTTTGATTTTATCGACAACAAAAGGAATCATGACTAATGAGCAATGTATACGTAAAGGGGAAGGGGGTGAAGTTTTAGCATACGCGTCATGACAACTCCAGTTTTTCGATTACCTATAGGTGTTGAGTGTTCAAGTAACAATGGTAAAGTTAGTGTATCAGGTTCTAAGGGTTTTGTAATTTTTGATTCAGTTAGTAATCTTCATCGGAAAGGTAATATGGTTCTTTTTCTGCCATATTTAACACCTTACGAAAGTTCTCTTTTTACTCAAGCAATTTTTGGTGTTGTTTTAGGGTATACTGTCGAATTGAGGCTTAAAGGGATTGGTTACAGAGTACGTAAAGAAGAAGAAAAACTTATATTTTCTTTGGGTTATAGTAAGTCTGTTATAGTTACCATCCCAAAGGATGTTTCAGTAACTTTGGGTAAAAAAACTTTTTCTTTAATTTCTGCAAATCTTGGGGTTTTGCAAAATTTCGCAAGTAGTATAAGAAGATACCGATATCCTGATTCGTATAAAGGGGCAGGGGTTTTATATGAAAATGAAATAATAGTGTGTAAGGAAGGTAAAAAAACTTAATGGTTAGAACAGAGCATTCTCGTCTTCTTTCTTTTTTAATTGGATCTTCTGGATATTTAGTTCCTCGTCCTTTTAATGAGGACGTTCGAATCTCAAAGACAATGCATCCCTATCTTTTAGGGAAACGAAATATTTATTATTTTTACAATCTTGAAAAAAGCTTATATGGTATACGTGCAACTCTAGAAGTTTTAAAAAATACAATTTTGTCTGAAGGAAAAATTCTTTTTATTAGTGATTCTCCTCTTTTAAAAATTTGTCTTTCTCATGAGCCCAATATAAGTTATATAAAATGGAAACGCAGTTATTTAGCTAAATCGAAAGATGCGGATTTGGTGTTTTTAAGTGATATAGAAAAAGAAAATTTAGTAGAAGCCCACAGAAAATGTTTATTGTTGGTTGGTGTTGGAAGCCCCACAATGAGTAAAGTATCTTACCCGTTTAATTTAAATATTGAATCTCCTTTGCTGGCCTCTTGGTTTTTTAGTTTAATTTATATGACTTGTGTTAAAGGCAGCCGTATGAAATCAAAATCAAAAAAACAAGGACGTACTTTTTCTAGTCTTTTAGGGAAGGCGCAAGTAAAAGAAGTTAAAAATTTTTGTAAAAATTCTTTTAGCCCACTTCACGGGAGTAATAATAAATAATGCGATTTAAGCATAGATATAAATCTTGTTTATGGTCTAGGACTGATATTTGGGGGGATTTGTTATCTAAAGAAAAAACTTTTCTTCGTCCCAAGTGGGATAGCATTATAGGGGTATTGGGAAGTCAAAAACGTCGTCATCGACCTCTTGCTAATATAAATAGATATCGACACCCCTTATGTCATGATTATAATTTTCTTAAACCCCGTGTTCGTCCTAACCAAACTTTTAAATATAATCGTATAAGTTATAGGAATACTTTATCTCTCTTATTGTGTATAAGACGTTTTTACGGGGATTTAAGTCACAAAGCTTTTAAAAGATTTTGTCAACCCTTTGTCTCTTTAAAGAACCCATCTCAAAAATTAATTGGGGCTTTGGAAGGCCGTTTGGATATTAGTTTATACCGATTAGGCTTTTTTCACTCGATTTACTACAGTCGCCAGGCTATTCTTCATAATAAAGTCTTGGTGAATGGTAAAAAAATAGGTTACGGTGGATTTATACTTCAAAAAGGGGATTATGTCGAATTTTGTCCCTCACAACGTCCTGCTATTCGAGCTAGATTAATAGCCCGTTATAAGCGTTTTCGTTCTTCCCACGTAAAATTAGAGCGTTGGCGCTTATCAAATCGTTTTAAGTTTGAGCTTCATCTTCATCCTACACCAAAATGGATACAGACCGATTATTCAAATTTAAGTTTTATTATTTCTTCTGATGTTTGTGTCCCTGTTATTTATCCTTTTCGGGTAGATGTAGATGAAGCTCTTTGGGCTTCTGAGTATGGTTATTTATAGTGTTTTATAAGTGGTATTTTATATTAATTATGGGTATTATTTACAATTATATTATTTAATTCATTATGTGGCTAACTTTCCTAACTATTTTTTTAAATATTATTGATCTTGTTATTCCGTTATTGATTGCTGTAGCCTATTTTACTCTGGCGGAGCGAAAAATTATGGCAGGTATTCAAAGAAGACGTGGTCCAAACGTTATTGGTTATATGGGATTACTTCAGCCTTTAGCTGATGGTCTTAAACTTTTTGTCAAAGAAACCGTTTTACCTACGAATGCAAACATTGTGCTTTTTGTATTAGCTCCCCTTTGTACTTTTATTTTAAGTTTAATTAGTTGGGCTGTTATACCCTTCAGCTATGGTAATGTTATTGCAGATTCCCAGCTCGGGGGTCTTTATTTTTTAGCGGTTTCTTCTCTTGGTGTGTACGGGGTATTGATTTCTGGTTGGTCAAGTAATTCAAAGTATGCTTTTTTAGGTGCTTTACGTTCTGCGGCACAGATGGTTTCTTATGAAATCTCAATGGGTATTAGTTTGATTAATGTTTGTTTGTGCGTAGGGACTTTAAATTTAACAGAGATAGTAATTGCTCAATTAGATGTTTGGCTAGTTTTTCCTTTATTACCGGTAAGTATAATGTTTTTTATTGGATGCTTAGCTGAAACCAATCGTCATCCTTTTGATTTACCAGAAGCAGAAGCAGAATTAGTATCAGGTTATAATGTGGAGTATTCAGCTATGGGATTTGCTTTGTTTTTTTTAGGGGAATATGCTAATATGTTAGTTATGGGGGGATTAACTTCTATTTGTTTTTTTGGGGGATGGTTATCTCCTTTTGGAATAGGTGTTTTACCTGATGGTATTTGGTTTGGTTTAAAAATTTGTTTTTTTGTTATTTTATTTATTGTTATGCGAGCTATTTTACCTCGCTATCGTTACGATCAATTAATGAAATTGGGTTGGAAATGTTTCTTACCACTAGCCTTAGCTTTATTTTTTGTCTCTGTAGGGATACTTATGGGATTCGATTGGTTGCCTAATTAACAATTTTTTTTTATAGCCTTCGTATAACGCCCATATTTTTAATTGTATTTCATAAAATATAATTAAAGGTAATCCTATTAAAGCTTGGCTTAAAACATCTGGTGGAGTTATAAAAGCTGAAATAGAAAAAGCTGTTATGTAGGCTATACCGCGGTATTTTACCCATGTTTTTCTATTAGTGTATATTTGTACTATATTTAAAGCAATTAGACATGGGAAACTGAGAGTTAAAATTTTGCTCAATTGTTGTAAATGTGATAGATAATCTTGGAGTCTTGGTTCAAAAGTTAAATCTATAGCAGTAAAGTTTTGAGAATAGTCTGAAAAGAGTTCCCACAATACTTTAGTAATTATAGGGAACAAAAATATATAAAGGCATATATAAAAGATAATTGCCGTGATTAAAAGGTTAAATATAGTTTTTGCTTCGAACGCGTATAGTCCCGGCCGCAAAAAAAGGTATAGTTGCGTTAGTGCTATACCAAATCCAAAACTAAAGCTAAAAATAGTACAAAGCTGCAGATAAGTAAAAAAAATTTCAGTTAATCCTGTACTAACAAAATGGGATAGGCCTTTGGGTAAAAATATAAAAATTAAGCCTTGTTTATATGTATAGGTTATGCTAAAAAGAAAAAATGTTCCTAAAATCGCGTAAGCTAAACGGTAGTTAAGTTCTTGTAAATAATAGATTGAGATTTTAAGTCTGTTCATAAAAAAAGAAGAGTCAAGGAAAGATAGTTCAATTGGTAGAACTTTGGTCTCCAAAGCCAAGGGTTGGGGGTTCAAGTCCCTCTCTTTCTGTATCTCTACCTAAGTTAAATTTTTTAAGTCCTAATTAGTATGAGAATAAGTTTCTTACAGTTTTTATTTTTATTTTTTCTCGGTCTTCTTTTTTTTGCTGACTTGCCCCAGATTATGAGGGCAGTTAAACAAAAAATAAAAACTTATAAAAAAAAGAAAACAAATTAGTAAATTTGTTTATAGGTGTTAATAAGGGAGAATTCAAAGTACTGTGGAGTACGGCGGTTTGTAGTTTAATTGGCAAAACATAGTTCTCATGAAGCTAACAATGTAGGTTCAATCCCTGCCAAACCGAGTCTTATTATTTATAGTGGAGTCTAGCCAAGTTGGTAAGGCGCCCGTTTTTGGTACGGGGACCGGAGGTTCGAGTCCTTCGACTCCAGAAGCCAAGGTGGTGGAATTGGTATACACGCTGGGTTTAGGTTCCAGTCCTTAGCGGGATAGGGGTTCAACTCCCCTCCTTGGTAATGTCAAGGCCAAACATCAATCAATGGTTTAATAAAAGCCAAGGTAAAAAGCAAACAAAAGTGAAAAGTGTTGGTCTTCGCGGATGCCCACAGAAAAGAGGGGTTTGTTTAAAAGTATTTGTTTGTTCTCCAAAAAAACCTAATTCAGCTAGGCGTAAGGTTGTGAAAGTTCGTTTATCTAATAAAGTTAAATTAACAGCTTATATCCCAGGTCAAGTCCATAGGTTGCAGGAACACTCACAGGTTTTGGTACGGGGTGGTAGAATACCAGACCTTCCTGGTGTCAAATATCGTTTAATACGTAATAAGTTAGATTTAGAAGGATTGGCTGGTCGTAAGACTTCGCGTTCTAAATATGGCACGAAAAAATTAGATAAAGGATGCTAGTTATCGAACGAGATATAAAGACAATTAAAAAAGTTGATGCGTCTGACAAAAATATTATGGGTGTTTTAGATAAAAAAAAGAAATCTATTAAATTTTTAGGTATTAAAAGTGATCCTTTAGTAAAAAAAATGATTAATCTTTTAATGCGGGATGGTAAACGTTCAAAAGCGGAAAATGTTTTAAATAAAGCTTTACAAGCTCTTGACAAAGATTATCCAGGACGTGCTATACATATTTTTTATTTAGGTATTCTTGCAGTTAGACAAGACATAGGTGTTCGTCTTAAACCAAAACCAAAAACTCGTCGTAATAAGCAGTCATTTAATGTGTATTTACCACGGGTAATTTCACCTATTTGTGGTCTTAATCTTGGCATGAGGTCATTGTTAAAGGCAAGTAGGGATCGGTCTATAGCTTCCCCCTTATGGGAAAATTTAAGTAAGGAATTACTTAAAGCGTCCCAAAATAAGGGAGAGGTTGTTAGTAAAAGGTATAGCTTGAACAAATTAGCTGTGTCTAACAAACGTAGAATTCATTTTGGTGTTCGTTATTGAGATTTTAGTTTTCAAAAATTAATTATGGACTTTATTCATTTTTTCTTTGTCTCTGCTTTATTGTTTGTTATAGGTGTTGGAGGTGTTATTTTAAATAGAACCAATATCGTTGTTGTTCTTATGTCTTTAGAGCTTGCTCTTCTTTCAGTAAGCTTAAATTTTATTATTTTTTCTGTGTGTTTAGGGGATTTAATGGGTCAAATTTTTGCTATTTTTATTCTTATAATTGCCGCTTGTGAATCTTCTATAGGTTTAGCCATTATTTTAGTTTATTTTAGAGTTAGAGGTAGTATACGTATTGATCAAGCTTCATTATTGAAGTCTTAATAGATAGGCTTCCATGGTGAAACTGGTAGACACGGCAGATTCAAAATCTTTTGTCTTTTGACGTGCTGGTTCGAATCCGGCTGGAAGTAGTAAATATGATTAGAACCCAAAGTCTTCTTAAGGTTGTAGATAATTCAGGAGCAAAACTGGTTAAATGCATTAAAGTTAAAAATAAAGGCGGTAAGGCACATGCCAATATAGGAGACGTTGTTCTTGTCGCAGTTCAAAGTCTTCGTCCCCGTTACGGTAGACGGGTTAGGTTAAAAATGAATAAGTCGGAAGTACACCACGGTGTTATTGTGCAAACCCGTAGACTTTTTCGTGACAAAGCTGGTGTAGGTGTCTCTTTCGCATCAAATTCAGTAGCTCTTATTACACCTCAACAGAAACCTCTTGGTAGTAGAATATCAGCTATATTACCAAGTAGGTTAAGAGGTTTAAAATGGGCAAAATTAGCCGCAATGGCTAAAAAAATTATATAATTGTCTCTATGCATCCTTTTGAAAAACATTATTATGACATAGTTCAACAAGATTTACTTCTTAGTGAAAACGTCTCGACTGTTTCATTGTTACCGGCCCCGAAAAAAGTAGCTATCTGTTTAGGGGGGGAAAGCTCAGATGAAAATTATGTCGTTGCATGTCTTGGGGCCTTGAATGTTATCGGAAGTCAAAAGCCTTATTTTATTCAGCAAAAGCCTTCCCAACAAAGAAATAGTGGTCCTAGGGAGGGCGTAGGGGGTAAAGTAACTTTAAGAAGAGCACACATGTATCTCTTTTTTTATAAATTATTATTTCATGTTTTGCCACGTGTACGTCAATTTGAGGGTCTACGAGCTCCAGCCCATGATAATATATATTGTTTTATTTTAAAAGATATTTTTTCTTTTGAGGAGTTGGTACCATTGTTTCCTTATTTTGAAGAAGTAGGTTCTCTTCAATGTCAATTTCATTTTACAACAAAAGACAAAGCCGGGATTACCGTTTTAGGACATAGTTTGCAGGTTTGCTTTTTTTCTAGTGGGAAATAGGAAAAGCGAAAGTAACTCAATGGTAGAGTGTAAGCTTGCCAAGCTTAAAGCTGAGGGTTCAAATCCCTTTTTTCGCTTTGATTTTTAATCTTTTATTTATTTATAGTATTATACTTAACTAATAGAAGGCTTAGTGTTTTTTTGTTTAAGGCTAGAGTGTTGTTTTTTTCTAAAAAGTTAATGGAATACCACTTTTTATCTATAGAGATACCTAGGCAATCAATTTCTAAAGCTATTTCAGGCACATTAGTTTGCAGATCTTGTAATGTTTCATAAACTATCATAATAAGTGGGCATCCTATACCTAGTTTCGGGGGGGTAAGATATAAAGGCACAGAATATAATTTTGCATTTTGTAACAATAATCGTATTTTAGCTATTTGAGAAGCTTTTAAATTGCTACCATTAAATAAAGCAAAAGTACGTTGTTCTGGCAAAAAAAATCTTTTTTTTCGTAGATGTCTTTTTCGGGGTGTAAACATAGTTTATAGTTGATAAATTTTAACTTTTAGTGGGAGTTTATTAGCCCCTGAGTGCAAAGCTGGTATACCTTGCTCAGCATCTATACCATATAATAAAAACAGGGTTTGTCCTGCAGATATAGAGGCAAGCCAATGGTCTACTTTACCTTTACCTTTTCCCATACGGGCTGCGGAAGCTTTACGGCTTATAGCAATATCAGGGAAAACAAGAATTTCTAGTTTACCTTCTCTCTTAACTTTTCGTCTGATGTTTTGTCGCGCTGCCTCAATTTGTCTCCCATTTAAATAACCTGACTCCATGGTGGTTACGGCAAAGCAAGTTATTTCTGCTAGTTTATGTATTTTAGTAGAAGTATTAGGTAAACCTCTAGGTTTAAAATATTTTCGGTACTTTGTTTTTTTAGGTTGTATTAGCATTAATTGTTTTTCCCCCAGTTACAAATCCAAATCTTCAAGCCAACGCTTCCATAGCCGGTCTGTGTTTGGGCATATTCAGCTTCTATAGGTTTATTTAGCTGACTAATAGGCATTTGTCCCATTTGATATTTCCAAACTCTGCTTCTTCCTTTTGCTTTGTGGGTAAATCTTCCTTTTATTTGTATTTTCAAACCTTGTATTTCTTTGTATTCTTGTAAAGCTTGGAATCCTTGTTTAATATATGCCAAAAATTGGTAATGTCTTTTTCTTCTCTGCCTTGAGCATATATTTTGTTTTAAAAACCGAGTTAAGCTAGCAGAGCTTGCTTTATTTTTTATAAGTAAATACATTAATTGCATACCATAACGGGCATAATCATACCTGTTATGGTTAAAACTTTTAGTAAAATAGGCCATTTGTCTTCGGGCTGGTTTTGGTACAGACCTGGTGTAGGTTTTTAATCTATTAATCCGCAAAGTTACTTTTTTTGTTCCTGTAAATTTTTGTATTAATTCCATAGCACTTTGTAGTCTACATGCCACTACTGTCCAGGATTGTTTTTTACTTGTTATTTGATTTTCTTTATATCGTCTAGATTTTAAACGTCTTTTTGAACGAAAATGTAAGTGGATAAGATCGGTTTCTATAAGAATTAGTCCTAGGTGTCGGTTAACTTGTATTTTGTCAAGATAATGTGTTGTTCCTAAACAGCATGATTCTATTAATTTTTTAATCGTGGATAAAATAAAATAAAATCGCGGTTCGTCCCAGTGTGTACATCCTTGGTAAAGGTTATTCTCTGGTCTTAAAATAGTTGGATGAGCTTTTTGTGCCATTTATTTTTTTTTAGTTGTTGTTATTTTTTTTTTTTTTGCTATGAAATTTTTTCGTGTTGTCACAAATTCCCCTAATTTATGTCCAACCATTTCAGGTTTAATTTTCCGACTAATCATGTCTTTTCCATTATATATTTGTAACTTTAAACCAACAGCAGCTGGGTAAATAGTTGAACGTCTAGACCAAGTAGGTTTTTTTTCGTGCTGGGGGGTTAATCTTTTTAAAAGACTTTTATCTATAAACGGTGTTTTCCAATTAGATCTTGACATTAGGTTTTGGTTGTATTCTATTAGTACGGGTAGACGGACCTTTCGTTGGTTTTCCCCATGGGGTTGCGGAGGAACGTCCACCTGAGGTTTTTCCCTCACCACCTCCATGCGGGTGGTCTACTGGGTTCATAGCTACCCCACGAACCGTAGGACGACGCCCTAACCACCTTGATTGGCCGGCTTTTTGCAGCTTTTCGAAGCGTGAGTCGGCGTTACTAACTATTCCGTTGGTTGCTATTGTTTTTATATCGAACCAACGGTACTGCCCTGATTTAAGTCGTATTTTAGCTAAAGTTTTAGTTCTTTTTAAAATACGCCCAAATGCACCAGGAGCTCTTAAAATTTTACCATCTTTACCTGGTGATAAACTTAAGTTATAAATTAAACTCCCAGTTAATATATTTTGTAATGTTTTACTATGACCGTTTTGAAGGCCACTTCGTGTAGAGTTTGATCTTATTACATCTCCTTTTTTAATTTTGGTAGGTGCTATTATGTAACTATGTTGTTTCGTATCCGGGTTAAAAACCCGTGCCAAAAAGGCGGATCTATTTGGATCGTATTCCAACCCTATAACTATCCCTTGTGTTGATTTACGCTTAAGGTCAATATTCCTATGTAATTTAGAATGTCCACCTCCACGGTGCCATGCGGTTATATGCCCTTTGTTATTGCGTCCGGTAGAGTGGTTCCATCCTCGTCTTTGTGACTTAAGAGGGGGGGTAATAAAAATTTGTTTATTTTGTTTCATATAATATATTAAATACCTAGTTATGCCTTTTATTATCGGTACCTCTATTCCGGAAGACAAAGTTTTGGTGCAGTCTGTATGTCATGTTTATGGTATAGGCTTGTCTCAATCTAAAATTTTATGCAAAAAAGCTGGGTTCGGTTCAGATTCACGTGGTAGTCACGTTACTTTTTCTAAAGGTAAGAATTTGGAGAACTTGGCTGAGGCTACCCCTCTCCCTTTAGGTGCTGATCTTCGTCGTTTTAAAAATGATAAAATTCGTCGTTTGTGTGTGCTATCAACATATCGTGGTTTACGTCATCGTAAAGGCTTACCTGTTAGAGGTCAACGGACCCACACTAATGCAAAAAAAAGACCTTCATTAAAGCTTAATGTTAGCTAAAATAGACAATATAAATTTGTTTTTAACTTCTGTTAAACCATCGGTAGCCATTATAGAAAACTCTAATAAAAATAAAGAAAAAAAAGGGGTTATTCTTATTAAATCAACTAAGAGAAATGTTTTTTGTACCCTAATGGATTCCAAAGAAAAAAAAGTAAAAACTAGTTGCTCCTTGCGGGTTCCCGTCTATGAAAATGAATATAATGAGCGAGAAAATCTGTATACGCGGGGATTGCTCTTAGGTAACTTATTCGGTGATAAAGCTATTAAGTTAGGTTACACAGAGTTTACGATTTATCTTGGGTCTGGTATAAACAAAGGTCGTAGGGGAGTTGTTAGAGGTCTTAGTAAAAAGGGGGTTAAAATTACTTTTTTACATTTAGGCACACGTTATCCTCATAATGGTTGTCGTCCAGTTAAAGTTCGTCGTAAAAAATTTCGTACAAAACCCAAAACATCTAGATAAATTTTAATATTTTGATAGAATGCCATACTAAAATCCTCATAGTATACGATGTTACAGCCTCGGGGCTGCAAATGTTGTTACTTTTATGATTACTACTATTGTTGGTTTTGGTATAATGTAAATGTATAAGAACAGGTTTCTATTCCTTTAGAGGGGCGACTGGATATTTTGCAGACCAAAATGCATAAAAAGGTGTCTTTATTTCTTTATAAGTATGACTGTGTATTTAATGCAGTATGTCATCAGACATTGTCTCAAACTCAATCGTAGGGGGGATTTGAGTTAGAAATATTTCTAGGTTCTTATTAAAGGTTTCAATTTTATCTTTTTCTTCGTTTGTCGGATTAGGAATGTCTTCGCTTGTTACTTTATTTGGTAGCAATAATTTTTTTCCTGGGTTCTGTTTTATAAATATTCTAAATTGTACAATTTACAGGCAAATTAAAGAACGACTTATTTTTAATTGTATAGGTAAATTTTAATGTTGAAGGAGTGACTGAGTGGTTAATAGTGGCAGATTGTAAATCTGTTGGTTCTTCCATCGTAGGTTCGAATCCTACCTCCTTCTTGTTCATTTTAATGAAAGATAAAGCTAAAATGGTTCAACGGCATCCATTTCATTTAGTTGACCCTAGTCCTTGGCCTTTAGTGGCTGCTTTAGGTGGCTTAAGTTTAACTTTTGGTGGAGTGCTATTTATGCATAACTATAAAGGGGGGGGAGAATTACTTTGTTTAGGAGTTTTTACTATTTTATACGTTATGTTTACTTGGTGGAGAGATGTTATCCGTGAAGGATTATTTGAAGGTCAACATACTTCGGCTGTTCAGCAAGGGTTACGTATGGGTATGATACTTTTTATTGTGTCTGAGATTATGTTTTTTTTTGCTTTTTTTTGGGCTTTCTTTACTTCCTCTATATCTCCTGTTTTTAATATTGGAGGTGTTTGGCCTCCTGTAGGTATAGAGGCTATCAGTCCATGGGGATTACCGTTTTTAAATACTATTCTTTTACTTTCTTCTGGGGCAAGTGTAACATGGGCTCACCATGCGATTGTTGCTGGCTTTAAAAAGGAAGCTTTACAGGGTTTAGGAGTAACACTAGCTTTCGCAATTGCTTTTACCGGTATGCAGGGTGTTGAATATATGCATGCTCCTTTTGGTATGTCAGATGGGGTATACGGCTCAGTCTTTTATATGGCTACAGGATTTCATGGATTTCATGTTATTATTGGAACAATCTTTTTAGCTATCTGTACCATAAGATTGTATTGGGACCATTTTAGTCGACAACATCATTTTGGTTTTGAGGCTGCTGCATGGTATTGGCACTTTGTTGATGTGGTGTGGTTATTTCTTTTCCTTACAATTTATTGGTGGGGATTTAATGTAATAGTCTAGTTTTATTTTATGGAAAAGGCTAAGAGATACAGTGAAACCGATTTAGCCGATTTTTATTCGGTAAGTCCTGTATTTAAAAAATATTCTCAATTTAATCTCTGGTCAGAAAATTTTAGTGAGTATAATAATATTAAATATTGCGAAATTTATTTTTCTAAATATTTTTTTGGCCTCACTCAAAAATATCTTTTAGAAAATTTTAGCGAGTCTTTTTTATTAACTCTCCATAATAGTCCAAAATTTTTGAAATTTATTAAGTCAGGTTTTTTCAAGTATATTAATTTCCATTTCTTAGTATTATTCCAAAGTAATCGTTTTTTTTTTTTTGGGGATTCTTTTCAAGAAGTGGAAATTTTTGTAGAAGAGTATTTTCAAAGATATATTCAAATTTTTTTTGAGCAGGATTTGTTAATGTGTCTAATTTCTTGTATCAATGAAATAGTGCCTAAATCTTTTGGAGAATGTTTAAATAATCGTCTTAACCTTGTTTACAACGACCTTTTAATTGTTGAGTTAAATACTAAGCCTTTGTCAAATTCAGTAGTAATTTTAAATTTAACAAAAAGTGATAAAAATACGTATTATTATTTAGGATTTATTGATTACAAGAATATAATAAGAAAATTTTATTTTGAAAGGTCTAAAGTTAATATACCGAGTAAAATAAAAAGCTTTTATTTTTTTTATAACGGATTCTCCCATAAAATTTATAAATCTTTAAGAACACTTAAAGAGATACCAGGGGCTAGAAACCCAACTTTTCTTTTAGAAGATACTATTTATAATTGGGGTCATTGTATAATTAGTGCATATAAAAGAGGACGTCCTCAAATTTTTAATTATGATCTATTTAACTCCTTAACAGTTTATAAATACTTCACTTTTAACCGAGAGTTGGAATCCTCTTTAAAATCCAACTCTTCTATTGAGTCTAGGGGTAAGTGGTGTTTTTATACCTTTTCAAAATGTGCTTATAAGTCGTTTAACAAACTACCGTCGTACAAAATAAAAAAAGATAGTAATAATTACAAGCCTGATTTTTATTTTTTGTTGGAGTCTTCCCAGGTTTTAATTAGTTTTGACAAGAGAAGAAATGATATAGGTATTTATCGTTATAATGTTGATGTTTTTATTGAAGATATAAAATCAATATATCCAAAGCTGGTTGATACACCTGTTATAAGATTTTCAAAGCCGTTTGAGTGTACATTTAATAAACTTTTTAATAATATTTATTTAAATAGAGGTTTAGATAATCTAACAGAATATGAGAAAGTTTTCTTAATAGCTTGCAAGAAGGCGTTTAAAAAATTAGAATACTCTATTGAAACCACCTATAAAGTAAAAAGTTTACCGCATTTTTTTGACGAGAATGGTTGTGAGTTTTGTTTAAATGTTGAGGATATCTTCAATATTAAATTTAATAATTCTTATACTAATTTTAAAGTAGCTAACAAGGATCCACGCTATACGTCAAAAGTAGTTCTTTTAAACACGTCAAATACTTTTAAAGGTTTTTATAAGTGTTTAGGGGAAGAGTTTACAACAATACCTGTAACTAATTCAGCAAATTACAAAAAAAAAAGAGTACAAAATATTATTTTTGGTCATAGTTTTATTCAACCTAGACAAAAAGGGAATAAAACAATTTTTTTAGTTTTTTTATTGATAAATTTCAGTAACAAGTGGGGTTTGTATTCTTGTAAAAATTTATCAAATATTAATAAATTTTTGTTTTTATTTCATCTAAATTCGCGTGGCTACAAATACCTTTTTAAATATAATTGTGCGTTTTCTTTTTCAGATAAGTTTTCTACAATAAAAATGAATTTATTCTTTAATTACTGTTTTTTAAGTTATGGCTTGTTTAATAATAATTTTGCCGGTGTTCAAAGTAATTTTTTAATAAAAAATAAAAAAAGTGCTGGTTCTCTATTAGAGGAAAAAGTTAATGTCACTTACGTAAATACAAAGAGGGTTTGCAGCAAAAAAGTTAGCTTAGAAGTTTCTGATTATGAAGACGATGAAGATATTTTAGAAGAATTTGTAGTGGATCTGTTTTCAAAGTAAGGTAGTGGCAATTTAATATCGTTTATGGGATCTTTACGATTAAACAATACAAAGTACGCAAAATAAATTCTTTTTATATATTTTAAAAGTTCGATAGCTAACTTCTTAGCCTATAATATTTTTTATCTATACATGTTTTACAGCCCATTAGAACAATTTCAAATACTTCCTCTTTTAAGTTTCGGTGTTGGTTTATTTGATTTTTCAATAACTAACGCAATGATAACAACATGCGTTGGTTTAGCTTTTTTTTGTTTTGTTTATTATTGTCTATCAGCTTACGGTTTGAGTTGTTTCCCTACTAGATGGCAATTAGTTTTAGAAAGTCTTTATCTAAGCACCGCGGGTCTTGTATGGGATAGTGTTGGTCAACAAGGTCAAAAATATTTTCCTTTTTTATTTGTAATTTTTAGTTTCATTTTGATATCTAATGTTTCAGGTCTTGTACCATACTCTTTTACCATAACAAGTCATCTTATTCAAACAATGGTTTTAGCCTTGACAGTCTTTATTGGTGTAATGATTATTTGTGCCTCAAAACACGGCTTTCATATGTTAAGCTTATTTTTACCTGGTGGAACTTCTATGGTTTTGGCTTTTTTATTAGTTCCTATAGAAATAGTTTCATATGTATTTAAGCCTCTTAGTTTAGCGGTCCGTCTTTTTGCTAATATGATGGCAGGCCATACTTTATTAAAAGTAATCGCGGGATTCGCATGGGCTATGATGGGTAGCGGCGGATTGTTATTAGTTGCGCATATAGTACCATTAGCAGTTTTGGTTATTCTTTTTGGGCTTGAATTAGCAGTTGCTTTGATTCAAGCTTATGTTTTTACAATTTTGAGTTGTATTTATATAAACGACGCGATTGTTCTTCATTAATAAGATTTAATCATCTAAATTTAAGTGAAGTGTTTTCTTTTTTTTATTTAAATGTTAAATTTGTTTAAAATAAAAAAAAAGGGTATAAGGCATAGGCAATTAAAAAAAAAGTGTCTTTCTCTAAGCATTTTTAGCTCAGTGGATAGAGCATCGGTCTTCTAAATCGTGGGTCGTAGGTTCGAATCCTATAAAATGTAACGCATGAAATTCGCTTTAATATTCCAAAATGACACCGCAGCGTTTTTGCCTGAGCTGTTTCTTGCAATTTCTATATTAGTTGTTTTGTTACACGGCAGTTTTTTAGGGGTATCTGCTGCTTCTCTTTATACTTACCTTACCCCAAGTATGGTTCGTTTAACGTCAACAATTTTGTTTTTAAGTTTACTTTTAGTGCTTAATAATCCTGTTGAATCTCAAACCTTATGGAATGCTATTTTTGTTACTGATAATATAGGGACTTGGTCTAAATTAATAGTTTTTTTAGGTCTTCTTTTTTGTGTATTAGTAAGTGAATCTTATATGTTTTCAGCTCGTTTTAGGGCTTATGAGTTTTTTGTTTTTATTATTGGTATTAGTTTAAGTCTGTGTCTGTTGATTTCTTCATATGACCTTCTTTCTATTTACCTGAGTATGGAGTTTTTGTCACTTATTTTTTATGTATTGGCAGCTTGGAAAAAGAATTCGTATTTTTCTGCTGAGGCTGGCTTAAAATATTTTATTTTAGGTTCAGTTGCTTCTATATTTTTCTTATTTGGGGCGTCTTTAATTTATTTTGCTATGGGTACCACGAATTTAGGGTCTTTAACCTTATTAACAGAAAATTTAACAACATCTTCACCTTTTGTATATTTAGGGCTTGTGTGTGTGGTTTCTGCCTTATTATTCAAGATAGGTGCGGCCCCTTATCATATGTGGATAGCGGACGTATACGAAGGTGCTCCTACTTTGGTAGGTTTTATTTTTGCCGTGGTACCTAAATTTGCTTTTTTTGTTGTTATATTACGCTTATCTTTTACAAGTTTTTGGTCCTTTTTTCCTAGCTTATGGGAAAATTTTTTTTGTATATGCGGTCTACTCAGTCTTTTTATTGGGTGTATTTGTGGTTTAGGTGAGACAAAAATAAAGCGTCTTCTTGCCTTTAGTAGTGTGGGTCATGTGGGTTTTTTATGCCTTGGGTTAGCTAGTGGTAATATAGAAGGTGTACAAGCAGTTTTGTTTTATCTTTCAGTTTATATGCTTACAGCAGCTTTTTTATGGGTTTATATCTTACATCTGGACCTATCTTCTACTTCTGGAAGTACTCTTTTAACGTTTTCAGATTCTATAGGCTTAGTTAGATCAAACCCACTTATGGGATTTGGGGTTGCATTAATGATTTTTTCTCTTGCTGGAATACCCCCGTTTGGTGGTTTTTTTGCAAAATTAAATATTTTTGTAAGTTTAGTGGATTCATCGTTCTATATTGTAGCTATCTTTGTTGTTATTACTAGTGTTGTTTCAGCATTTTATTATATACGTTTGATAAAGATTTTCTATTTTGAAAAGAACAAAAATTGGTTTTTTTTTGCGCCTTTGTCAAAAGGTGCAGCAATGGTTTTAGTTTTAAGCGGTTTAACTATTATCTTTTTTATGCTTAGCCCTAATATCTTTTATCTTTTGACATACAAGGTAGGTCTAGGTCTTATGTTTTAATAATTAGCTAATGTCTTTTACTACACATTCTAAACCTTTATCGCAATTATGGTCTTCATCGGTTATTAGCTCGTCATTGAGTGGTTTCTCTTCTAGGTGGTTATTTTCCACCAACCACAAAGATATTGGTACGTTATATTTAATCTTTGGGGGGTTCTCAGGAGTTCTTGGTACAGCAATGTCTGTTCTTATTCGTTTACAATTGGCTAGTCCGGGCAACCAATTCTTAGGAGGAAATCATCAGTTGTATAATGTTATTGTAACAGCTCATGCTTTTTTAATGATTTTTTTTATGGTTATGCCAATTCTTATTGGTGGGTTTGGTAATTGGTTTGTACCTTTAATGATTGGTGCTCCTGATATGGCTTTTCCTCGTATGAATAACATTAGTTTTTGGTTGTTACCCCCTTCTTTAATTCTTCTTCTAGCTTCTTCTTTAGTAGAATCTGGAGCTGGTACAGGTTGGACGGTGTACCCACCGCTTAGTGGTATTCAAGCGCACTCAGGCCCTTCAGTTGATTTAGCAATATTTAGTCTTCACCTTTCAGGGGCTGCTTCTATTTTAGGTGCTATAAACTTTATTACAACAATTTTTAATATGAGAGCACCTGGTATGACAATGGATAGGTTGCCTCTTTTTGTGTGGTCTGTCTTAATTACGGCGTTTTTATTATTGTTATCACTTCCTGTTTTAGCAGGTGGGATTACAATGTTGTTAACAGATCGTAATTTTAATACTACCTTTTTTGACCCCGCCGGTGGTGGTGATCCAGTGTTATATCAGCATTTATTTTGGTTCTTTGGTCACCCTGAGGTATATATATTAATTTTACCAGGATTTGGTATTGTTAGCCATATTTTATCTACTTTTGCAAGAAAACCTGTATTCGGATATTTAGGTATGGTTTATGCCATGCTATCAATAGGTATACTTGGTTTTATTGTATGGGCTCACCACATGTTTACAGTAGGTTTAGATATTGATACAAGAGCTTATTTTACAGCAGCTACTATGATTATTGCCGTACCTACAGGTATTAAAATTTTCAGTTGGATCGCAACTTTATGGGGCGGTTCTATTAGGTTAAAAACCCCTATGCTATTTTCTATAGGTTTTCTTTTTCTTTTTACAATTGGGGGGTTAACCGGTGTTGTTTTAGCGAATTCGGGAGTTGATATTGCTTTACATGATACCTATTATGTGGTTGCACATTTTCATTACGTATTAAGTATGGGAGCAGCTTTCACAATGTTTGCAGCTTTCTATTTTTGGATAGGAAAAATGACAGGTTTAGCTTATCCGGAAATCTTAGGTCAAATACATTTTTGGCTTATGTTTTTAGGTGTTAATTTAACTTTTTTCCCAATGCATTTTTTAGGTCTTGCAGGTATGCCCCGACGTATACCAGATTATCCAGATTCTTATGCTGGGTGGAATGGTTTAGCCTCTTTTGGTTCAATTTTATCGTCTATCGCGTCATTATTCTTTTTCTTTGTTGTGTACATTACTCTTACAAGAGGTTCTGTTGAAGAATCAAATCCTTGGGTAAAAGGTAGGGGTCTTGCTTTTCCGGTATTGCCTAGTAAGTCTTCAGCACCAGTTAATAAATAAGTACTAATTCTAGGTTATAGGGTTTCAATTGAAAAAAGCAAGTTAACTTAAAATCATTGGGTGTGTTAAGGTGGTTGTGTCAGGGCTTGTAACTCAGTGGTAGAGTGTACGCCTGATAAGCGTAAAGTCGATCGTTCAATTCGATCCAGGCCCATAGAGGTAGTTTTAAAAAAACTAAGAGTTTTTAATCAGTCCTTTTCGTCTAATGGTTAGGACGTTGCCTTTTCACGGCGAAAATACGGGTTCAATTCCCGTAAAGGATTAATTGGTATGATAATTTTGATACCCTTAAAACTAATCATATCAGTATAAGAGTTATTTTTATTAAGTTGAAATATAATGTTTAGTTCCTTGATTGTATACGCTACAAGCCTTACGAGACTTGTACCTGTTCAAACTTTTCAGGTGTTTGGGCATGAGATTGTTATTAACGTATCCAAAAAATATTTGTTGGCTACATTAACTTTTTTACATCATCATAGTAATGGTAATTTTCAAATGCTTACATCTATTTCAGGTGTAGATTATCCAGAAAGAGAAGAACGTTTTGAAATTGTTTACGATCTTTTAAACATAAGATCTAATTGCAGGCTTAGAATTAAAACCCATACGGATGAAATAAACCCGCTACCTTCGGTAGTGAATCTTTTTCCTTCAGCAAACTGGTGGGAGCGTGAAATTTGGGATTTATTCGGAGTTTTTTTCTCTAATCATCCAGATTTACGCCGTATTTTAACAGATTATGGTTTTGAAGGCCACCCGTTAAGAAAAGATTTCCCTCTTAGTGGGTATTTTGAATTACGTTACGATGAAGACCAAAGAGTCGTTGTTTGCGAAGCTATTGAATTGAGTCAAGAGTTTCGTTCATTTAATTTTCATGTTCCTTGGGCGCAAAATAATTTAATTAGTTAATGTCGAGGTTTAATGTAAATGCTATACTTAGTTGGGTAGATTCTCATATTATTGATTACCCAACGGCTATGAATTTGAATTATAATTGGAGTTTCGGTTCAACAGCGGGTTTTTGTTTGGTTATTCAAATTCTTAGCGGGGCTTTTTTAGCTATGCATTATGCAGGAGAAACGCATTATGCTTTTTCAAGTGTTGAGCATATTATGCGTGACGTTAAAAGTGGTTGGTTAATTCGTTACATGCATGCTAATGGGGCTTCGTTTTTCTTTATTGTTGTTTATGCTCATATTTTTAGAGGTTTGTATTATGGATCATATATGGAGCCTCGCCAACAATTATGGTGGTCTGGGGGAGTTATTTATGTTTTAATGATGGCAACAGCTTTTATTGGTTATGTTTTACCGTGGGGTCAAATGAGTTTTTGGGGTGCTACTGTTATTACAAGTCTATTCTCTATTTTTCCTTTCATAGGTAAAGAGGTTGTTATGTGGTTATGGGGGGGGTTTACAGTAGGGAATCCAACTTTAAATCGTTTTTTTAGTTTGCATTATTTATTGCCTTTCATTATTGCTGGTTTAGTGTTTGTTCATTTAGGTCTTTTACATAAAGATGGTTCTAACAATCCTTTAGGTATAAAAACTAAAACAGCTAATATTAATTTTTATCCTTATATTTATGTAAAAGATTTAGTCGCTTTTTTTGTGTTGTTGTCACTATTATCTATTGTTATATTTTACTTTCCTAATAGTTTGGGGGACCCAGATAACTATTTAGAAGCGGATCCTTATGGCACTCCAGCCCATATTGTTCCTGAGTGGTACTTTTTACCTTTTTATGCTATTTTACGGGTAATTCCAAACAAAGTTGGGGGTATTCTTACTATGGGAGGAGCTATAGCTATAATTTTCATATACCCTCTTTTAAACACATCTATTTTGCGTAGTGGTAATTTCCGACCAATTTATGCTGTAGTTTTTTGGCTTTTTGTTGCTGATTTTTGCCTATTGGCTTGGTCAGGAACTACCCCAGTAGATGACTATTTTAAAGTGGTTGGAGCTGTAGTTTCTATAGGTTATTTTGCTTTTTTTGTTTTTGGTGGTTTATTTGTAGGTTGGTTAGAAAAAACTCTTGCGGTTAGAGTACTGAGTATGAGATCTACAAAAGTAAGTTAAAAACAAAAGGGTGTTTGTCATTAAATGTTGGTTTTTTTTAATTGTGCTCATATCATGAAATTTTCACATAAAAATATCATTAGAATAACTTCAATTGTTTTTTTTTCCTTGTACTACTGTTCTATTGGGAGTATGGATGCATCGCATCCATGGCAAGTGGGTTTCCAAGATCCCGCTACTCCAATAATGGAAGGTATCATTTTTTTTAATGGTTTGTTAATGGCTTTTATGCTGTTTATTGCTTGTCTTGTAGGTTGGTTACTGTACAAATCTTTAACGTTATTTAACGAGGCAGACCATAAAGATGCTGTCGGCTTTAATCATTCCACATTGCTTGAGGTTGTTTGGACAATTATTCCGGCAGGAATTTTAATGGTTATTAGTGTACCTTCATATAATTTGTTATATGCAATGGATGAGGTTATTGACCCGAGTCTTACCATAAAAGTTGTTGGTCACCAGTGGTACTGGTCATACGAGTGTTCTGATTTTGAAGTATCTCCAGCTCTTAAACAAGATAATTTAAATCAGGTTGAAATAAGTTATAAAGCTTTAAAAGATATGGCGGATTTGATAGAGTATAGCCGGGTAGAAGTAGCTAAGGGCGAAAAACAAACTCAAATAGGTATAATTAAAGAGTTTTTAGAGTCATTTGAAAAAGGTATAGAAGATGTGCCTCAAGGTGCCACTGAGATGTTATCTCGTCGTTTAGAATGGCTTGTTATAAATATTTTGGGTAACGAGGGTCGCAAAGAATTTTATGGTCCTTTAGAGTCACATTTAACAGGGGAAATGGTATCTATTTTATCTGAGGTTAAAGGACAATTATCAGAAGGATCACTTATCCAAGAACAGCAAGATTTAGTTATTAAAGCTCTAAAAATTTTCAAGCAATATATAAGGATTGTAAATGAAACTGAGCTTACAGCAAAAACCATGGATTTATTCAAGTCTCTAGATGAAATTCAACCAGGCAAGGGTAACACACCTTCAAGTGACGGCAGTTCTGGGGGTTTATCTGAAACCGAAAGTTTAGACTCTAATACAGGCTCTATTGTTTCGGAATTAAATAAAGTTGATGAGACTAGTTATAAGTGGTTAGAACTTAGGGCAGCTGAAGAATTTTATGACGGGGCTGAGACAGAATTAAGTAGAGCTTTAACACAAGTTTTTGAGGCCGAGTGTGTGTGTCTAAGAGCTCTTGCACGCGGTGAAATAAAAATCCCTATTGAGGAAATGATGGCTAATTTGGATGAGGGTAGAATAAGGCTTGACAAAGCCTTAGTAGAAGCAGAAATTGCTGAAAATAATTTAATTGATACTCAGTTAATTGCTCATCAATTAAGATTAACTCGATCTGAAAGAGAAGGATATAGCAGTGAGTTTGATTGGGATACCGCTAATGTAGAATTTAAATTTTCAGATAATGAATTAGAAAACGCAAAGGTAGAGTTAAATAACGCTAAAGCCAGCGCTAAATGGGCAAAAATTGATTTACTTGCTTCACAGGTTAATGCTTTAACTGCAGAGTATTTCCAAGCTGATGCTGAATGGGCTTTAAAGGACCCATCTATAATACGAAGTAAAGTATTGCTTAAAGACGGTTATGACGGCTGGACTGAAAAATTAACTTCAGAATCAAAAAAAGTTTTGGACAGTCACGAGCTTAAATTTATGCTTGCACATGAAGAGTTAAAAAGTGCTAACACAATTTTAGACAGATTTCAATCAGGCTTAACCGAAGAAGAAGTGAGTAAGTGTAACTCCATAGCTGATAGTTCAGAATCGGAATTTATGGCTATAGAAAAACAAACAATCTCAGTCGCAGATGAATTTGAAAGAGGTAAGTCTATTTTAGTAAATGCCAAGGATGAACTGAATAACTATAAAGCAGTATCAAACCGAGCTGATATTAGATTAGAAAGGTCTCAAGTTGCGTTTGATAAATTTAAAGCGGTATCAAATAGAGCTGAAGCGGTATCAAAAGGTGCTGAATTATTTTTCAAAACTTCTAAAGAAAAATTAACTGGTGTTGAGTTAGGTTTTAATTCTACTACAACACTAGATAGTCTTATTGAAAAATACGGTAGTGTTAAATCTGAATTTGATAAGGCGGTATCTTTGGTAAACATAGCTAAATCGGATTTAGACAATGCTAAAGATAGACTCGATATTGTTAAAGGATACGTTGATAATACGGAAAAAAGACTTGATGATACTCCGGTTATTTATGAGTTACCTAAGGTGACAGATAAATCTAATGAGTATTTTGATAATTTTTTATGGGAAATCCATAATGAAGATCTTATTACAGTAAAGGCCCAATTAAAAGGTTCTGAAGCTGTTGTAGAGGAATCTAAAATAGTGTTATCTAACGCAGAGCAAGTTTTAACTGAATCTTTTATTAAATTAATTGAGGTTGAGCTAAAAAAAGGTAAAGCTTTAATAAATTTCTTAAAATTTGATTTAGATACTGCCTCTGTTCCATCCAGTGATGAGAGATTAGTGGCCATTGAAACATATATTGGAAACCTTGAGTTAAATTTGGGTCATGTTGTTCGTAACAAAGTAATTTCTACCTTTGACACCGGAAGCTCAGATTGTTTAAAAGTTATAATTAATATGTTAGACAATGATTTATCTAAAGCCTCACTTGTTTCGGGTTCTGTTAAACCAGCTTTCATTTCTGACACGTCTGGTTCTAATATTTCAGAGCTAATTGAATCTGCTGTAGATTATGCGTGGGTAAAAACGCTTAAAGTGGATGTAAGTGCTGCTATCTCGGATTACGAGGAAGCTTCACGCATGCTTAGTCACGCTCGTAAAATATTAGATAAAACTGAAAATGATCTTTCATCTAGTTATAAGTTTAGAAAAAATAATTCCATAGAGAGCCTTATAGCCCTTCAAACAGCAACAGAAACTAGTTTAAAAACCACTTCAAACTGGATTGAAAAAGCGTTGGTATCTTCTTCTGCTATTGATACTATTTTGGAACCCGGAAGTTTACAAGCAAAATCTTCATGTGAAGTATTGAAAGCAAAAGCGGAATTGGCTAATGTTAAATGGTTTGCTGCTAGAGTATCAAGAAGTTTAGATACTCCTATGCAAGAAGCTGTTAAACCTTTTAACCGCCAATTTTCTGATGTTTCAGTAGTAGAGCCTCATAGTACTTTACCGAGCGATAATGGTTTAAGTGGTTCAGATTCAGCTGGGGAAGATGGTAATTCTGGAAATAAAAAATCAAAAGAAGAAATAAAAGATATGTTATCTAAATTAAAAAGTAGAGAAATTGATTATACTCATGCAGGTTTACGTGAGGAAGTCTTACAAACCTTTAAAGAATTGATTGAAACTGTAGACCAAAATACTGCAGATGACGTTAAAAATATGTTATACGAAGCTCTTCTTTCAATTACTAATGAGGAAGGAGAAAAAAACAAATCTTTAAAAACTCAAATAAAAATGATTCATGATTTAATTGAGCACCATAAAGAAAACGAGGTAGAAGAAGATATAACAGAAAGACAACGTATCAATTTTGATTCATATCTTATCGCTGACGATGATTTAGTTATCCCCGAAGTATCAGGTACTGGTAAAGCCGGTAAGGTTTTCCGTCTTCTTGAAGTGGATAATCGCTTAGTTGTTCCAACCAATACTCATATCCGTGTTCTCGTAACCTCAGCAGATGTACTTCATTCTTGGGCAGTACCAAGTTTAGGTGTGAAGGTTGATGCGTGTCCCGGTAGATTAAATCAAGTTTTTCTTTTTATTAAAAGAGAAGGTGTTTTTTATGGTCAATGTAGTGAACTTTGTGGTGTTAATCACGGTTTTATGCCTATTGTAGTACAAGCCGTTAACCAAGACGAGTATTTAACCTGGGTTGGTAAAAGATTATGCTCTTAACCTTTTTATTCCTTCTTCTTCTTTTAGGAATTGTTGGTTTAATTTTTATTCCTTCTAGTCAAAAGTTAATTATGCGGCAATTTGCTCTCGGTATTACATCGGCGGTTTTTGTCTCTTCGTTATTTTTGTGGTTGGGTTTTGATCAGTCAACACCTAAATTTCAATTTGTTGTTGATAGTTTATGGTTACCTATATCTAATATTAATTTAATTCTAGGTGTTGATGGAATTTCTCTTTTTTTTATTATTTTAACAACATTAATTTTTCCTCTTTGTTTGTTGGCTTCGTGGTCTTTTGATAAAGGGGAGGTAAAAACTTATTTAATCAGTTTCCTATGTATGGAGCTGGTTTTGCTTTTAGTTTTTACAAACCTAGATTTATTGTTTTTTTATATATTTTTTGAGGCTGTCTTAATCCCAATGTTTTTGGTTATCGGTATTTATGGGTCACGTGAGAGGAAAATACGTGCGGCTTACATGTTTTTTTTGTATACTCTTTTAGGTTCTTTATTTATGCTAATAGGTATAGTTTATATTTACCTTTTTGCTGGAAGTACAAACTATGAAGCATTATCAGTTGTAAATTTTTCATCTTATGATCAAAAGTGGTTATGGCTTGCTTTTTTTGCCTCATTTGCTGCTAAAGTTCCTATGTTACCTGTGCATATTTGGTTACCTGAAGCCCATGTCGAAGCCCCAACGGCTGGTTCAGTAATTTTGGCGGGGATCTTACTAAAATTAGGATCTTACGGGTTTTTACGTTTTTCTTTGGGCCTTTTTCCATTAGCTTCCGTGTATTTTACACCTTTTATTTTTAGTCTCAGTTTATTGGGCGTAGTGTATACCTCATTAACAGCTATACGTCAGACAGATTTAAAACGTTTAATTGCTTATACTTCAGTGGCTCATATGAATTTAGTAATGATAGGTCTGTTTACAGGGACAGTAATCGGGGTAGAGGCTGCTATTTTACAAAGTTTAAGTCATGGCTTTGTATCTTCTGCACTTTTTCTTATTATTGGGGTTCTGTATGATCGCTGGCATAGTCGAGTTGTTAAATATTATGGAGGGCTTACGCATACTATGCCAATCTTTATAATTATTTTTCTTTTTTTTACAATGGCTAATTTAGGTTTACCTGGAACATCAAGTTTTATAGGTGAATTTCTTTTATTAGTTTCTGCTTTTGAGGCAAACAGTACAGCTTGTTTTTTTGCTGCAACTTCAATGATTTTAGGTGGTGGTTATTCTCTTTGGTTGTTCAATCGTATAGCTTATGGTAATATTAAAATGATTGGGCTTGACTTAAGTTTGCGAGAATTTATGATTTTTTTACCTCTTGTTATAGGTACCCTTTTTATGGGTATTTATCCCAATTTATTCTTTTCTGCAATGCATGCAACAGTTTCGAATTTGGTATGGGTTGATTTGTGGTTGTAGTTTGCAGTAGTAAAAAAGTTCTTTTAGTCTAATGCCTAGTTTAACATCTAGAAGGATATTGTCATTGATGACAAAGGTACGGGTTCAAGTCCCGTAAAGGACTAAGATGTATTTAAACATAGTTTTTCTACCCCTACTTGGTTCTCTTGTTGCAGGATTTTTTGGACGTTTCCTTGGAGGCCGCGGTGCTGGTTTAGTAACTATATCTTGTATTGGCCTTAGTTTTTTTCTAAGTGGTCTTGCTTTTTACGAGGTAGGTTTAGGAGGAAGTTCTACTTATCTTTATTTAATGCCTTGGTTAGAGTCTGATTCTTTCCATGTTGATTGGGCTTTTTGCTTTGACAGTTTAACTGTCGTTATGCTTATTGTAGTTACTTTTATTTCAACTTTGGTGCATTTATATTCCACAGAGTATATGGGGGGGGATCCTCACTTGCCCCGTTTTATGAGTTACTTATCATTGTTTACATTTTTTATGTTAATATTGGTAACTGCAGATAACTTTGTTCAAATGTTTGTGGGTTGGGAAGGGGTTGGTCTTTGCTCTTATTTATTAATTAATTTTTGGTTTACTCGTATCCAAGCCAATAAGGCTGCGATTAAAGCTATGTTAGTTAATAGAGTTGGTGATTTTGGATTAGCTTTAGGTATTTTCGGTATTTTTATTTGTTTCGGTGCAGTCGATTATGCAACTGTTTTTGCTTTAGCCCCTCAACTTGCTTCATTTAGTTTAAATTTTTTTAATGTTGAGTTTGGTGCTCTTAATCTTATAGGAATTTTATTGTTTGTAGGAGCGGTAGGTAAATCTGCTCAATTAGGTTTACATACTTGGTTACCTGATGCCATGGAAGGTCCTACTCCTGTTTCAGCTCTTATTCATGCAGCAACAATGGTTACCGCTGGTGTTTTCTTACTTGCTCGTTGTTCTCCCTTATTAGAATATTGTCCTAAAGCACTTACTATTATTAGTGTAGTCGGTGGTATGACAGCTTTTTTTGCAGCTACAACAGCTTTAGTTCAAAATGACTTAAAACGAGTTATTGCTTATTCTACTTGTAGTCAATTAGGTTACATGGTTTTTGCATGTGGGCTTTCTAATTACTCTGTCGCGGTGTTTCATTTAGGGAATCATGCTTTTTTTAAGGCTCTTCTTTTTCTTGGGGCCGGTTCTGTAATCCACGCGGTTGGAGACGAACAGGATATGCGTAAAATGGGCGGATTACGTAGATTACTACCTTTTACATATGCTATGATGGTAATTGGTTCTTTAGCTCTTATGGGTATGCCTTTTTTAACAGGATTTTATTCTAAGGATGTTATATTAGAAGTAGGTTATGCAACATATTCTAATGCTTCGCATTTTGCATACTGGTTAGGTAGTTTAGCCGCTTTTTGTACTGCTTTCTATTCAATACGTCTTTTGGCTTTATGTTTTTTATCAGAACCTAATGGTAGTAGGTCTTTATTACTTTCTGCTTCAGAAGGTGGTTGGCCAATGGGTTTGGTTTTAGGTATATTAGCTTTGCCAAGTATGTTCATTGGTTACTTAGGGCGTGATCTCTTTATTGGTTTAGGTACAGATTTTTGGGGAAATGCGTTATTTTGTATGCCTACTAATTTAAGCATTATAGATGCGGAATTTATGTCAACTGACGTGAAAATTTTTCCTCTGTGTTGTAGTGTTATTGGAGGATTAGCTTCCTTTCTTTTATATAGAGGTTACAATTATAATTTATTTTTATGGAAAACATCATTTTTAGGTCGAAAATTTTATACTTTTTTGAATCGAAAGTGGTTATTTGATAAGGTTTATAATGAGGTTATAACCCAAAATTTATTAGATTTTGGGTACCATTTCACTTATAAATCAATTGATCGCGGGCTTATTGAAAGTTTAGGACCTTTTGGTTTATCAAACGTACTTCTAGATCAAGTTAATAAAGTTCGGTTATGGCATTCAGGTTATTTATATCATTATTTAGTAATTTTAGGTTGGAGTAATCTTTTATTTGGAATTTGTTTCGTGTTTGGTTTTCAATTTTCACGTATTTTAGCATTGCTAGTCTTTATTGTATTATGGTCGATCCTATAATTTTTATTCTTATTGCAACTCTTGGGGGTACTCTGGGGGTTAAGGTTACTAGTACACAAAATCCTGTATATAGTGGTCTTTATCTTGTGCTACTTTTCTTCTTGGGCTCTGCAATTTCGTTTTTATTGGGTTTAGAGTTTATGGCTTTACTTTTTTTATTGGTTTACGCCGGTGCTATTGCAGTATTGGTGCTGTTTGTTGTTATGATGCTAGACGTAAAAGCTATCGAAAGTCCATGGTCTGCAAAAAAAAAACGTTTATTGTATTTAGGGGCTTTAATTTTTGTATTCTTTTTGATAGCTGCAATATATAGTAAAGATTTACAAAAGTTACTTACTATGTTGTCAACGGTTTATATAAGTTCATTAGTTTCTTTTGGTTTAGTATCTTATGAAGAAGAAATAAAAACATTATTTCATCCAGTGATTCTTAATAAAACAGTTAACGATAATTTAAAAAGATTTCAAGAGCGAAGTAAAAGGAAAAGAAAAGGTGAACCTGAGCCATCTGCTAAAGAGGTTAAAAAAACTTTTAAAGACTTTATGGACGAAAGAATTGAAATGTGGCATCATTTATGTGATTCAGAGGGGCTGACAGAGTTTTTGCGTTTGTTATTCCACAAAGAAAGTGTAGAGGGATCTTACGGGTTAAATACAATGTGGTTTATAGAATTCGATTCTTCTTGTGCATTAAATGATCCTAGTTATCTCTTATACTCAACTCATGCAATATTATTAATAATAGCTGGAATTATTCTTTTGATAGCTATGGTAGGAGCCATTAGTTTAACTTTACAAAAAAATTGTCCTGAATCTTTATACCGTCAATTAGGGCGTGAATCTAAAAATGCTGTTTTTTCTATAAAAGAAAAACCATCGTTTAAGCCTAATAATCCGCGTGATTTAGAAGTTTTACCCTAATTATGATTAATATATCAATTAATGAGCTTCTTGTTTGGGTAAAAAAAGGTTCCACAGTTATACAGGCTTGTCAAGCTGCGGGTGCAAACATACCACGGTTCTGTTACCATGATAAGCTTTTTATAGCAGGTAATTGTCGAATGTGTCTTGTTGAAGTAAGTAATGCTCCCAAGCCACAAGCGTCATGCGCATTACCCTTTTTACCCAATCTAAGAATTTTTACAAATACGGCCTTAGTACGTAAGGCACAAGAATCTGTAATGGAATTGCTTCTTCTTCACCACCCTTTAGATTGCCCTGTGTGTGATCAGGGAGGAGAATGTGAGCTTCAGGAACAAAGTTTCAATTTTGGATCAGACAGAGGGAGATTTTTATTTTTTAAAAATTCTTTGGGTGACACTTTTTGGGGTGGGTTAATAAAAACAGTGTTACGAAGATGTATTGTTTGTACACGGTGCGTACGATATACTCATCAGATTGGAGGAAATGATTCTTTAGGGACTTCCAACCGAGGAGGCCACTCTGAGATTGGGATGTTTAAAGAAAGTGTATTAAAAAGTGAAACTTCAGGTGGAGTTATTGAATTGTGTCCCGTTTGTTGGTATAACCCACGGTTAGCTTTATAATATTATGTTTTTTTTAAAAGAATATTACCCAGTACTAATTTTTTTAGGTTTTAGTCTTGTCCTAGCTTCTATTATTTTTGGTGCTTCTTACACATTAGCTTTTTCAGAATCAGACAATGAAAAATTATCATCTTATGAATGCGGGTTTGATCCTTATGAAGATGCTCGTAATGCTTTTGATGTGCGTTTTTATTTAGTTGCTATTTTGTTTCTTCTATTTGATATTGAAACCGTTTTTCTTTTTCCTTGGGCAGTTTCTTTAAGTGAATTACCATCAATTGGGTATTGGTCCATGATGGATTTTCTTTTTGAGTTAGTTATTGGGTTTGTGTACGCTTGGCAAATTGGCAGTTTAGATTGGGAATGAGAGGTATCGATTACAAACGTCGTAAAGCTTTTGCTTTATACGAGTCCCGTCGTAAAGCATTGCAAGCTGTAGCAACAAATCAAAACTTAGAGGTTTCTTTACGGTGGTGGGCTCAACTAGAAAAATCCAAATTACCAAGGCAAAGTAGCTTAAGTAGAGTTCATAATCATTGTATTGATACTAATAGATCACGGTCAGTTCTAAGTTTTTATAAGTTATCTCGTCTTCAATTCAGGCGTTTAGCGTCAAAGGGTTCTTTTTCTGGTTTACGAAAAGCCTGTTGGTAATATTATTAACAAGTTCTTAAATAAAAACATTATTTATGAGTAAAGTGCACGTAAAGTTAAGGTTCCGGAACAAGCATACCTTTAATACTAAGAATAATATCTTTGTTTCTAATTTTAAGTGAAGATAATTATTTACAAACAATAATTTACTATTAAAGCGGTATTTGTAGTTTCTTTAGGTGATTCTTAAAATCTTTAATATTTATATATATGCCTCAATTTGATACAATGACTTTTTTTAATCAGGTTTTCTGGTTAATTCTTATAGTTTTTAATTTTTATTTGGTAGTTGTACGTTTTATATTACCTTCTTTAGCGTTTAGTTTAAAATCTAGAATTAAGCATTTAAAAGTAACAGTTGATTCAAGATAATAAAACAGAAATTAGTAACTTTTATGTACGATTATTCATAAAGTTATAAAAATTTAGACTTACGGTGTAAAGTCAATAATAGTGAAGAGTAACGTAATATTAAACCCTTGGAAAGGTAGCTTTTGGAGGTGTTGCTGAGTGGTTGAAAGCCTTGGTTTGCTAAATCAATCTACATTTTTAATGTAGCGTGGGTTCGAATCCTACCACCTCCAAAAAGAAAAAGTAACTCAGCTGGTAGAGTGCTGGTTTGTCATACCAGTGGTCGCGGGTTCAAGTCCCGTCTTTTTCGAATTAAACGGTGTGGTATAAAATTATTTTAGGGTTATTTATTCATCACGTAGTTAAATATATGGAGCAATATAAAAAAAGTATTATATACAGTTGTAAAGTTTGGTCTGTATCAACAGATTTTAAAAGTTTAAACTCTTTGTCACTTTTATTACCTTTATCTATATCTTCTACAGGTCTGTCCACAAGGATAAAGCGTTTTACTCTGCTTCGCTCTCCTTTAGGTAATAAAGCTGCAAAAGATCAGTTTGAAAGGCGGGAGTATCGAAGTTATTTTACCATTAAGTCCCAAAGCCCAGCAAAAATATTAGCTTTTATAGATATTCTCAGGTATTTAAACGGGGTTAAATTTAAGGTTGTCTTACAAGAAAACAATATTAAAATTCACTAATAAATCTAGTTTTAAATTTTTAAGAGTCTTTATTTACTGTTTTATGTTATAGCAATATTATCTAGTGTCTTTAAAAAAGGTGTTGGATAAGTGGTCGAGTGGTTTATGGCACCAGTTTTGAAAACTGACGTAGTTAAAGCTACCGTGGGTTCAAATCCCACCTTATCCTAAATTATATGAAATCGGTATTAAAATCAAAAACATTCGGTAATATATTGTCAGATGGTAGCTTTAATTTTTTAAGTTTGCCTAGTTATTCTTCCCCGAAAGAGTTACATTGTAAAAGTTCAGATCTTAATAACCACCCAGTATGGACAGGCAAACGTCCTAAGGAACAAACTGAAATCTCTTTATTTGTTGGTAAATTTACTAAATCGTTATAATAAAGATAGGTTTTGAAATACTTATTAAAAAATAAATTTAATGTGCAAGGTGCACAAAAAGTTAATGTTCTGGAATAATGATACCGACAGTATTAGAGATAAATAATTTGTTATTTTTATAGCAATCGATGTTTAAAGGGTGTATTAAGATATTTTGTGTTTTAATGTAGTATGTAAGTATTATATTAAAGATAATTACAATAAAACTCCACTGTATCATAGTAATATGTAAATGTGGTATTAAAAAAAATGAGTTTGATCCTGGCTCAGAGTGAAGGCTATAAGCCTGCTTGAATACATGCGAGTTGAATGGTTAAAACCATAGCGTACGGGTGAGTAATAGGCTAATATCTGGCTTCAACTTCGGAATAATCCCATCCCCCAGGGGAGAAGGCAACAGGAGAATACCGGATAAATATATAAAGGTCCGCCGGTTGAAGATGATTAGGTTCAGTATTAGGTAGTTGGTGAAGTAAAGCTCACCAAGCCGATGATGCTTAGTTGGTCTGATAGGACGATCAATCACACTGGGACTGAGACAAGGCCCAGGTTTCATTTGAAGGCAGCAGTAAGGAATATTGGACAATGAGCGAAAGCTTGATCCAGCAAGGCTTGGTGAGGGATTGAAGGCTTAGGTTGTAAACCTCTTTTTTAATTGAGGATAATGACAGTAGATTAAGAATAAGTCCCGACTAACTTCGTGCCAGCAGTCGCGGTAATACGGAGGGGGCAAGCCTTATTCGTCATAACTGGGCGTAAAGGGCCCGTAGGTGGTTTTCTGATATGTTATTTGTCAAAAACTGTAGCTTAACTATAGATAGGCATTTAAAACAGGAAAGCTTGAGTCTGACAGAGGAAGATGGAATTTTTCAATTAGGGTTAGAATCCAGATAAGTGGAAGAGAACATCATGTGCGAAAGCGATTTTCTTGTTCAGTACTGACGCTGAGGGGCGAAGGCGTAGGTAGCGAACAGGATTTGAGACCCTGGTAGTCTACGCTGTCAACGATGAGTGCTAGCTTTTAGAAATCTAGAAGACATAGCTAAGGCATTAAGCACTCCGCCTGAGGAGTACGAGCGCAAGCTTAAAAATCAACGGAATTGGCGGGGGTTCAAACAAGTGGTGGAGCATGTGGTTTAATGCGATAATACGCGCGTAACCTTACCAGTTCTAGTAAGTCTGTCGTTCTTTCGGAGACGTTAAGAATTTTGGGACTTTCAGGTGTTGCATGGCTGTCGTCAGCTCGTGTCGTGAGATGTACGGTTAATTCCTGTAACTGAGCGCAACCCTTATCTTTTTTATGTTTTGAAATGGTCTTTTCCAAATAACAAACTGAACAGATACTGCCAGCGCTAAGCGGGAGGAAGGTAGGGATGAGGTCAAGTCTTCATGGCCCTTATGAACTGGGCTACACACGTGCTACAATGGGAAGGACAACAAGTTGCGAGGGAGTAATCCAGAGCCAATCTTTAAACCTTTTCTTAGTTCGGATTGGGGGCTGCAACTCGCCCCCATGAAGCTGGAATCACTAGTAATCGCGGATCAGGATGTCGCGGTGAATACGTCACTGGGCCTTGCACACACCGCCCGTCACGTCCTGGAAGTTGACTTGGCCAGAAGATTTTGGAGTGAACCGTTCAAACTTATGCTCATTTGGTTAAAATATTAACTTGAGTTAAGTGAGTTCGGGAATTCCCTTTAAAGGACAGGTAAGCAACCGGGATGAAGTCGTAACAAGGTAGTCGTAGGGGAACCTGCGGCTGGAATATATAATTAAGAGGTTCGCCTCTATATCTAGGTCTATACCCGAACTCTTACCGAACTCGAGCGTCCTTATCTAGATAGCCACACATACTACTTTCGTGGGAACCATGGCTTTCAAAGTAACATTAATTTTGAGAAGGGTTGCGCTATAGAGCAGTCAGGTTAGCTCATCAGGCTCATGCCCTGGAGGTCGTAGGTTCAAATCCTTCTGGCGCTAATCTTAAGAACCTTTTATTATTTATATAAAGAGAAAAGTATTAGGAGTGTAAACTAGCATATCTTATTAAAGAAAGGTAGAGAACAATTTATTAAAAATTTTATTATGTCATTAAAAAAAAAAGAGTTTAACAAAAAACTGAAACATTTTACAATAAATTTTGGGCCACAGCATCCAGCGGCACATGGGGTTTTACGCCTTATTTTAGAACTTAATGGAGAAGTAGTTCAACGAGCTGATCCTCACATAGGTTTGCTTCATAGAGGTACCGAGAAGTTAATAGAATCTAAAACTTATTTTCAAGCTTTACCTTACTTTGATCGTTTAGATTACGTTTCAATGATGTGTCAAGAGCATACTTACGCTTTAGCTGTTGAAAATTTATTGCAGATATCAATACCTAAACGAGCTCAATATATTAGAGTTCTTTTTGCAGAGATAACTAGAATTTTAAATCATCTTTTAGCAGTAGGTTGTCACGCTATGGATGTAGGGGCAATGACACCTTTTTTATGGGCGTTTGAAGAGCGAGAAAAGTTGATGGAATTTTATGAAAGAGTTAGTGGTGCACGTATGCATGCTAGCTATTTTAGACCTGGAGGTGTAAGCCAAGACATAAGTATTGGTTTAATAGATGATATCTTTTCTTTTGCCGCACAATTTGGCCAACGGTTAGATGAAATGGAGGAAATGTTAACTGATAATCGTATTTGGCAAGAAAGGTTAGTCGATATCGGAGTTGTAAGTGCTCAGGAAGCTATAGACTGGGGATTCTCTGGTGTCATGTTACGTGGATCTGGCGTTCGATGGGATTTACGTAAAAATGAACCTTATGACGCATACTCTGATATGGATTTTCAAGGAGTTGTTGGTAGAACAGGAGATTGTTATGACCGTTATCTTGTACGAGTTGAAGAAATGAGACAGTCTCTTAGCATAATATATCAATGTTTAAACAAAATGCCAGAAGGAAGTATTAAGGTAGACGATGCTAAAATTAGTCCACCTTCGCGCGCAGAAGTTAAGCAAAGTATGGAAGCTTTAATTCATCATTTTAAGTTGTATACTGAAGGAGTTACTGTGCCGGCAGGTGAAACTTATACAGCTACTGAAGCTCCTAAAGGAGAGTTTGGTGTATATCTTGTTTCTGATGGTAGTAATCGTCCGTATCGTTGTAAAATTAAAGCCCCAGGTTTTTCTCATCTTCAGGCCCTTAATTTTATGGCTAATTCCCATATGTTAGCAGATGTTGTAACTATAATTGGAACACAAGATATCGTTTTTGGAGAAGTAGATCGTTAATTTTTATTTAAAATAAAAAAGCCTTTAATAGTTAAAATAAGTTTAGGCGTTTACTCTGGGTTTTATGCGATTCGGGAGGTGACGCAGCGGTAGCGTGTTCGCTTTGGGAGCGAGAAGTCATAGGTTCAAATCCTATTCTCTTGATTTAGCCTACTTTCTCAGTTTATTAAACTTTAAAAATTCTTAGTTTTTGTATAAAGTATTGAAATACCCGTATAATGGTTTATCTT